ATTTCGATAATATATCCAAATCCATTCCTACTTGATCGAAAGGAATTCCTATGGATCCAACAAACAAAGTAAATAGGACCAATACAAGTAGAGAAAATAGCATAGTATTGTCCGATTCACAGGGATACATGGAAGTGTCTTTATTGTCAAAATGAGTACTAAAGGATCGCATCAAATTTCGTATATTCCCATCAATTTGATATATCTTCTTCGAAAAAAGGGAAACCTTTTTATTATTATTCATTACTGAGAAAAGTACATTTTTGTTAACTGGTTTCGGTCCTTCTTTTCCCCATATAGATATTGAAGAGAACGAGCTATTTTTAGTGCCACTGTAATTTTGAAACCGAACGTGTAAATGCCCCTCAAAAGTAAGTAAATACATCCGAAACATATAAAATGCAGTTAATCCTGCTGTGGAACAGGCTATTATCGCGAAAATCGGTGAATACAACCAACTATCATTAAGAATTTCATCTTTGGACCAAAAACAAGCAAGAGGTGGAATACCACAAAGAGAAAGTGTACCTAATAAAAAAGTAGTTTTTGTAATTGGCACATATTTGGTTAAACCACCCATAAGAACCATGTTCTGACTTTTATCTGGAGAATATCCAACAATGGGTTCCATTGAATGAATAATCGATCCGGATCCTAAAAACAATAATGCTTTCGAATAGGCATGAGTGATTAAATGGAATAAAGCAGCTCGATAAGAACCTATCCCTGGAGCTAACATAATATAACCCAATTGAGACATTGTAGAATAGGCTAAACTTCTCTTAATGTCTTTTTGAGCAAGAGCTAAAGTAGCTCCTAATAGTACCGTTATTATACCTAGCAAAGAAATGAGATTCATTATGTAAGGTATGACTGTGAAAAGGGGAAGAAGCCGAGCGACAAGAAAAATTCCCGCTGCTACCATAGTAGCAGCATGTATAAGAGCCGAAATAGGAGTGGGCCCCTCCATGGCATCAGGTAACCATACATGAAGGGGAAATTGTGCGGATTTAGCAACTGCACCAAGGAATAATAGGGAGGCACACAGAGTAGCAAATAAAGAATTGACCCCATTATTATGGATCAAGTTATTGAAGATTTCGAACAAATCCCGAAATTCCAAACTACCTGTTATCCAATAAAAACCTAAGATTCCTAATAATAAACCAAAATCCCCTACACGATTAGTTACAAACGCTTTTTGACAAGCATTGGCTGCAATTGGTCGTGTGAACCAAAAACCTATTAATAGATACGAACACATTCCCACCAGTTCCCAAAAAATATGAATTTGTATCAAATTGGAACTAGTAACTAATCCCAACATAGAAGTATTGGAAAAACTCATATAAGCAAAAAATCTCAAATATCCTTGATCATGAGACATATAATTGTCACTATAAATAAGAACCATGATTCCAACAGTAGTGATTAGTATTGACATAATAGAAGTAAGTGGGTCGATCAAGTGGCCGAACTCTAAAGAAAAATCATTATTGATGGTCCAAGAACATAGAAATTGATAGATAGAACTGCCATTGATTTGCTGAATAGACAGATCGGCCGAAAAAACCATAACTATACTTAGCAATGAAACACTAGGAAAAGCCCACATACGACGAAGATTTTTTGTTGCAGTCGGAACAAGCAGAAGTCCCCATCCTATTGACATAGTAACTGGAAGTGGAACGAAAGGTATGATCCATGCATATTGATATGTATGTTCCATAAGAAAATCAAACTTTTTTTATTCTTATTAATTGTTTCCGATTCACCAGCTCTTCTCTCTTTCGGAAGTCAAATAAATAAATAAAAATCAAGATAGAAAAGAACTCAAATAGGATTTTGAATTCTTAATTATTCCGATTCTTTCCCAAATATCGTATTGAATAAAAAGAAATTTAAATCAAGAAGTTACAATTGTTCAAATGACCAAGTCACTGGTTAAAACTGACCATTTAGTTATTAACTAAGATATTTATTAAGATAAAGAAAGAATATGAGATTTTCAATCATTCCACTATTACGGCGATTGATATCCATATAGTAAATAGTAAGGAAAAGGAATGACACCAAAAAAAGGTAAAAGTACTCTATTGGGATATGGATCATAGAATCCGCCAATAACTCGACCCAATAAAATACTAGTTATTTTAGTTAGTTTATTCGGAGTCATTAATTAATTCATTGTAGAACTGATTGATTGGCTTCTATTCCAATAAAATAAACTTATGTTTATAGGAAATCCTATGATACTCGTCACTTCGCATAGAACTGAAATAAGAGATTACTAAAATTACCTTTCTCAAGTAATGTATCGTTTAACAGATTAACTACCAATCGTACTCTATCCTCGAGCTTGGTCAATTAATAGAAAAATTTTAAATTATTATTTTCTTAAATTAGGTAAGGATTCTTAAGCTTTTCGATTTATTCAATGTAAGACAACGAGATATAAATAGACTGAGATTGAGATATGAATTGGAACCCTTTTTGATTCTTATCAACAACAACCGGTTCGATTTCTATGGTAGCGGACCTCATAGACATAGATCGGAATGAAGATATGAAGGTACAAATTAGTACGAATTCTTCTTTCTTCGGGCATTGTATGTAATAGAGATGTGGAACAAAAAAAAATTCCTTTGAAAATCGTTTTTCTTTTTTCTATTTCTTTTTTTATCCCTAGTGTACTCTATGTGATGCACACGTATCTATATTTTTGTATGTTATGAAGGAAGTATCCGCTATGGAATAAATATAGATAATGAATAGCAAGAACGATCCATTTTGAACAATACATGTCTTTCACATCCAACTATAAAAGTAACTTCTTTATTTTAAAATGGCGGTTCCAAAGAAACGTACTTCTATCTCAAAAAAGCGTATTCGTAGAAATATTTGGAAGAAAAAGGGATATTGGGCGGCGGTAAAAGCTTTATCTTTAGCTAAATCTATTTCTACCGGGCATTCAAAAAGTTTTTTTGTGCGACAAACAAGTAATAAAGCCTTGGAATAATCTGAATCGACATGACTCGATGAATTGGATGATTTATAAGATGAATAATTCACATTAACTAATGTTTTGAACTCATCTATATGAGATAGAACTGAACCGGCTGTTGTGGTATGTAGAATAAGAATTATTCTGTCTATTGGGTTCTAAGAACGGTACTATTTCTTTTTTGTTGTTGTTTTTCAAACAACAACAAAAAAGAAATAGTTAAACACAAAATACAAGGTTTCACTTTTCATTATAGTAGATTTTGATAATTCGCGAGATGGGGGTTGTTATTTCCCCCCCCCCAAAAAAAAAGATTTTTTTTAGGAAGAAGTTTCTTTTTTTAGGAAGAAGTTTATTCGATTATGTATCTCCAATAGTTATACATCATTAAGATTTTTGGAAGATCTGAAACAAGTATGAACGACAGTAGTAAAAATGAATGGATCCTTGAAACTAATTGATTGAAATATATATTTTAAGACTTTGCTTTGTAACTCTCCGAATCACTACATAGATTCCCTCTTGTTTCGACCCAATCAATAAAAACTCCCCGGATCCCCTTTAGGTCGATATTTATGTACGAAGAATAATTCAATCTTCCTTAATCCAAAATAGATCCTATGTTTGGACCGTAGGATCGATCAATCTATTTTATATAGAATATACTTTATTTATAAGTAAAGTACATAGCGTAGAATTCCAATAGAGATTGAAACTCTTTTGTTTTATGTGCAGCCCAATACCTAATTGGTTCGGTAAATCCTCACACGAATTATGTATACAATGAGGATCCCAACCATTAATACAGTTTTGATACCAAACTATCTAAATATTTATAGAAATCCCTTGGATGTAGTTATCCAATTGTGATACATAAAAAATCCTATTTATTTTCTTTTGTTCAGTGAAAAATGAATCTTTTTTCATTTCCGATCCATGAAATCAGATAAATGAGAAATGAATCATCAAAAAATTATATAAAAAAGGGACAATTCTTAGTTCTAGACCTCAACTGAGGACATAACCATCTAGTTCCAACTGTTCCAGAAGAACTTATACTACGTGAAAGCCTGTTGTTAAAAATGACACCATATCGGGATACTAAGGATTATTGAAGTTCAAATATTCATTTGAACGAGTCTTTATTCATCGATTCTAACGTTTCCTAAAATATATTGCATTGAATCTTTCAATCTCGACGATTGAACATCATATGGGCTATTATTATTTCGATCAAGCCGCCATGGTGAAATCGGTAGACACGCTGCTCTTAGGAAGCAGTGCTAGAGCATCTCGGTTCGAGTCCGAGTGGCGGCATCCTCTAAAAAGGACACATTAGATCCTATAATGAATTTAATTCGGAATTTACATTCCGTAATTGAGGGACCCCTCTTTTTTTTAATGATTTTTTTTTATGATATTTGCGACTTTAGAACATATATTCACTCACATCTCTTTTTCGATCATTTCAATTGTCATTACGATTTATTTGGTGACTTTATTAGTCCATGAAATCGTAGGACTATGTGATCCGTCAGAAAAGGGCATGATAGCCACTTTTTTCTGTATAACAGGATTATTAGTTACTCGTTGGATTTATTCGAGACATTTCCCGTTAAGTGATTTATATGAATCATTAATGTTCCTTTCATGGAGTTTCTCCATTATTCATATGGTTCCTAAAATAGGGAACCATAAAAATGATTTAAGCGCAATAACCGCGCCAAGCGCTATTTTTACCCAAGGCTTTGCCACTTCGGGTCTTTCAACTGAAATGCATCAATCCGCAATATTAGTGCCTGCTCTACAATCCCAGTGGTTAATGATGCACGTAAGTATGATGTTATTGAGCTATGCAGCTCTTTTATGTGGATCGTTATTATCAGTAGCTCTTTTAGTCATTACATTTCGAAAAAACATAGGTATTTTTGGCAAAAGCAATCAATTACTAATTGGGTCATTTTCCTTTGATGAGATCCACTACTTGAATGAAAAA